ATCAAACTCATGGCTGTCTCAATGGAATCTTTTCCTTCTTTTTTTTTTTTGTCTGAATATTCAGTTAAGACCATTCCAAGGCTCCTTTTCGCCATGCATAAACTAAACCAACAACTAGGATAAGCACGAAAATGAAAGCTTCGATAAAAACGGATACACCCAATACGTCAAAACTCATTGCCCAAGGGTAGAGAAAGACCGTTTCCACATCAAAAACAACAAAAACTAGCGCAAACATGTAATAGCGTATTCGGAATTGTAACCAAGCACCTCCCATGGGTTCTATACCCGATTCATAACTAGAAAGCTTCTCTGGTCCTTCACTAATCGGGGCTAAAAGCCCTGAAATCCAAAATACCAAAATAGGAATAAAGCTTGCTATTATTAGAAATGTCCAAAAAATATCATATTCGTGAAGCAGGAACATAAATGTACTCCCATTAATGTGGAATAGGCGGAACTGAAATTAGTCAATTCAGTTGGCATTGTCAATTTATCCAGAACTTCTCTCTTTTCCTCGGTGAAACAAGAATCTCTTTTGCTCAAACCAAAGAGTGCTTACTTTAGCTTTTGTTTCTTTTGTGCCATGTCTTCCTTAAGGATTCATCCAATGGAATCCCCACTATCTTTCTTTTGGATTTCCATTCTATTTAGATATGGTATAGACCTAATTCTTATATAAAGAAAACTCTTTTTCTTCACTTTGTCTCGTTTTCTCTAGAATCTCTAGAAAAAAAGAATTGCTCTATCCTTTATTTAAGGATAGTCATAGACTATTAAATAAAAAAGAAAATACTTTAATTTAATTAGATTAGAACCTAATTAAAATAGGATTACTAATGTATGCAGCCTAATGAGGAATAATACTAAAAAAAAAAAAAAGAACTCTATTTCAGAATTATGAAACAGAATATCCTGTTTTATTATTTAGTCCTTCTTTTTATTTTCTTTCGATTTTTTCTATTTAAAGTAGATCTATTTAGATAATGTATATTTTTACATAATTTAGATAATGTATATTTTTACATAATGTATATTATAGTAATATACTTCAAACAAAATAGGAATTCGCAAAATGTAGAAAATCGTTGCAATCATTATAGGAAAGTCTAGGGACTTAGGGCATATCCTATTTTATTTGAAGAAGGATGGAATTCAAATCAGATAAGGGATCTTTCCTTCTATTCAGATAAGGGATCTTTCCTTCTATTGATTTGATCGAAATTCTTTTTTCTTTTACTGTCTCTATGATTTTCGATAAATAAGCCTATGGTAATGCTTTTCTCTCTATTCTAGGTCGCAAGCGACCGTCGAGTCTATAAACAAGTACTAATAAGGAAAAGAAAACTATACTAAAGGAAACATAGGATATCTATCCTAAAATCGAAAAAAAAAGACATATATATTAGTAGGGCTATACGGATTCGAACCGTAGACCTTCTCGGTAAAACAGATCAAACGGATTATTATCGAAATGATTCGAACTGTTTCAAAGACCCAACATGCATTTTTCTGCATTGGGCTCTTTCATCAACTGATGTAAAGATCAGTTAATCCGCCATAGTTTTTCTTTACGGAAAGATAATAAGATGGCTCCCTGTGCTCTGATTGATTTATTTGTATTATGATCTATCTAGGAGCAATACCAAAGTGTTTCAAAGGAGGATTACCTTGACTTAGGTTTGCCTCCGGCCTAAATTAAATCAACCTAAGTGAAATGGAGTCTCTATCGTTCCGCTGCAAGAGTTGACTATGAGACTTCATACACCTTAAAGTTCATAGAACGAAAAGAGGTTTTTTGGAGGCCCTTATCCTCATTATGCCTAGCATTGAGTGGGCTGGATATTTACCTTATCAACTAGCAAATCAATAGGGGTTCTATTTGATTAGGCACCAGAATTGGCACCCGAATCGGACTGAACCGACTGTTTGTCAGGCTACTGTTCTCCTATTCTCTCGAATCTATGAAGTAAGACATTGATTTTGCAATAAGGTCAATTATGTTCATTGCATAATAAATTCCCTTGAAAAGCATTGGCGCACGTGTAAGCGAGTTGCTCTACCGAACTGAGCTATAGCCCTTGTCAGAGATATCTTAACATATAGATAATTTCTTGTCAAGATGAATATTCTGTAATGCCATAGGATATCCCTTTGATCTATTTACTATATACCATACCAATAACGGAATACCATACCAATAATGGAGCGGTATTGCTTATAAAAAGGATTCGATCTATAATCGATCGAAGTAATGCGGCTTCTTTTGTGATGATAAATTGCCTACTTAACTCAGTGGTTAGAGTACTGCTTTCATACGGCGGGAGTCATTGGTTCAAATCCAATAGTAGGTAGGTAGGTAGAAAAATTACTAGATAGCATTGGACTTACTTCGCTTCGCTATCTAATAACTTTTTCTACCCTTCTTTCCTTTTTCTTTGTATCAACGAAACCTTTGGATTGTCTTCAATTGGATGGGGGAATCCAATTGATAGCCTCGACTCGTATCCTAGCCCGTTTGAGAGCTAGTTTTGCTTCAACCAATTCTTCCGTACCCTCAGCTCTACTCAAGTTAGCTTCGGCTATTTCAAGTGCCTGTTGAGCTTCTTCTGGATCAATGTCACTACCCAGTTCTGCATCATATCCTAAAATGATGATCTCATTATTAACTATTCTCGCAAAACCACTCCACAGAACCGCCGTTAACCATTGGTCGTTGGGGAGGCGTATTCTCAAAGGACCCATGTCTACACCTGTGTTAATGGGGGCGTGGTTTGGTAATACACCAATTTGACCGCTATTAGTAGATAAAATGATTTCTTTCACTTCACAATCCCAAATAATTCGTTTAGGAGTTAGTACATAAAGATTTAATTTCATTTCTTCAATTTGTTCTCCTCTTCTAAGTTTATAGCTTTCGTGCTAGCTTCATCGATGTTCCCCACCAAATAAAAAGCCTGTTCGGGTAGGCCATCTAATTCTCCGGAAAGGATTAGTTGAAACCCCCTAATTGTTTCTGCAAGACTAACATACTTTCCCGGAGAACCGGTAAAAACTTCTGCCACAAAGAACGGTTGTGATAAGAACCGCTCAATTTTTCGTGCTCTTGCTACAGTTAAACGATCCTCCTCCGATAATTCATCCAACCCAAGAATTGCAATAATGTCCTGAAGTTCCTTGTAACGCTGTAAAGTTTCTTTAACTCTTTGCGCAGTTTCATAATGGTCCTTGCCAACGATCCGAGGCTGTAACATAGTTGAGGTTGAATCTAAAGGATCTACTGCGGGATAAATACCCTTGGAAGCTAATCCTCTGGAAAGTACGGTAGTAGCGTCCAAATGTGCAAATGTTGTGGCAGGAGCAGGGTCGGTCAAATCGTCCGCAGGTACATAAACAGCTTGGATCGAAGTTATCGATCCCTTCTTGGTAGAAGTAATTCTTTCTTGTAAAGAACCCATTTCTGTACTAAGGGTAGGTTGATAACCCACTGCAGAGGGCATTCTCCCTAATAAGGCGGATACCTCCGATCCTGCTTGAACAAAACGAAAGATATTATCGATGAATAAAAGCACGTCTTGCTTATTAACATCTCGGAAATATTCTGCCATAGTTAGGGCAGTTAAACCAACTCTCATACGAGCTCCCGGCGGTTCATTCATTTGTCCATAGACTAGAGCTACCTTTGATTCCTCAATATTTTTTTCATTAATTACTCCAGATTCCTTCATTTCCATATAAAGATCATTTCCTTCACGAGTCCGTTCCCCTACTCCGCCAAATACAGATACGCCTCCATGAGCTTTAGCAATGTTATTGATTAATTCCATGATGAGTACTGTTTTACCTACTCCTGCACCCCCAAATAGTCCGATTTTTCCTCCACGCCGATAAGGCGCTAAAAGATCGACTACCTTAATACCTGTTTCAAAGATAGATAATTTCGTATCTAACTCAATAAAGGCAGGCGCGGATCTATGAATAGGGAATGTTGCACTAGTATCTACAGGACCCAAATTGTCAATAGGCTCTCCAAGAACGTTAAAAATTCGTCCGAGAGTAGCTCCACCGACCGGAACACTAAGAGGAGCTCCTGTGTCAATCACTTCCATTCCTCTCATCAACCCGTCTGTAGCACTCATAGCTACAGCTCTAACTCGATTATTTCCCAATAATTGTTGTACCTCACAAGTCACATTAATTTGCTTATCGGCAGTGTCCCGACTCTTGACTATCAAAGCGTTATAAATATAAGGCAACTTGCCCGGGGGAAAAGTGATATCCAGCACGGGTCCAATAATTTGATCAATACGCCCTGCATTTTTTTCTTCAATTGTGGAAACCCCGGGACGCGAAGTAGTAGAATTGGTTCTCATAATTATCGCATAATTATAAAAAAAAAGTAATTTGTCGAAATTTTTCTTTTTTTTTCTTGTTGAATAATGCCAAATCAAATAAAAAAAAATATCCAAAAATCAAAAAGTTAAAAGGAAATGAATTAGTTAATTCAATAAAAAAGAAAAGGGGACTAGCACTTGATTTCGTTGCCTAAGCGAATCCTATTCACTCGTTTACTCATGGAATGAGTCCGGTGGAAAGTTCAATCAATCTTTTTTTTTTTTTTCATAGACATTTTTCCTTTTGTCAAGGATCTTTGCCTCTTCTACTTTCCTGTCTAGGACTTCGATATACAAAATATATACTACTGTGAAGCATAGATTGCTGTCAACAGAGAATTTTCTTAGTATTTAGGTATTTAGATTCAAAATTAAGAAAGGGGCCTATTAAGATAAGAACTTATAAAATTGTAAAATAAGGATTAAGGGATTAGTTTGGGTTGCGCTATATCTATCAAAGAGTATACAATAATGATGGATTTGGTGAATCAAATCTATGGTTTAATAATGAACCATGTTAACTTACCATAACAATAACTCAATTCCTATCGAATTCCTAGAGTAGAATTCCTATAGGATAGAACGTACACAGGGTGTACGCATTATATATGAACGAAACATATTCATTAACTTAAGCATACTGCCTTTTTTATTTAATGAGTTGATATTAATTGAATATCTTTTTTTTAAGATTTTTGCAAAGGTTTCATTTACGCTTAGTCCATATCGAGTAGACCCTGTCGTTGTGAGAATTCTTAATTCATGAGTTGTAGGGAGGGACTTATGTCACCACAAACAGAAACTAAAGCAGGTGTTGGATTTCAAGCTGGTGTTAAAGATTATAAATTGACTTACTACACCCCGGAATACGAAACCAAGGATACTGATATCTTGGCAGCATTCCGAGTAACTCCGCAGCCCGGGGTTCCGCCTGAAGAAGCAGGGGCTGCAGTAGCAGCGGAATCTTCTACTGGTACATGGACAACTGTTTGGACTGATGGACTTACCAGTCTTGATCGTTACAAAGGACGATGCTATCACATCGAACCCGTTCCTGGGGAAGACAGTCAATATATCTGTTATATAGCTTATCCATTAGATCTATTTGAAGAGGGTTCTGTTACTAACATGTTTACTTCCATTGTGGGTAACGTATTTGGTTTCAAAGCCCTACGTGCTCTACGTTTGGAGGATCTACGAATTCCTCCTGCTTATTCAAAAACTTTCCAAGGTCCGCCTCATGGTATCCAAGTTGAAAGGGATAAGTTGAACAAGTATGGTCGTCCTTTATTGGGATGTACTATTAAACCAAAATTGGGATTATCCGCAAAAAATTACGGTAGAGCATGTTATGAGTGTCTACGCGGTGGACTTGATTTTACCAAAGATGATGAAAACGTAAACTCACAACCATTTATGCGCTGGAGAGACCGTTTTGTCTTTTGTGCCGAAGCTATTTATAAAGCACAAGCCGAAACCGGCGAAATCAAGGGGCATTACTTGAATGCGACTGCAGGTACATGCGAAGAAATGATTAAGAGAGCTGTATTTGCGAGGGAATTAGGGGTTCCTATTGTAATGCATGACTACATAACTGGAGGATTCACCGCAAATACTAGTTTGGCTCATTATTGCCGCGACAATGGCCTACTTCTTCACATTCACCGAGCAATGCATGCAGTTATTGATAGACAGAAAAATCATGGTATGCATTTCCGTGTATTAGCTAAAGCATTGCGTATGTCTGGGGGAGATCATATCCACTCCGGTACAGTAGTAGGTAAGTTAGAAGGGGAACGCGAAATGACTTTAGGTTTTGTTGATTTATTGCGCGATGATTATATTGAAAAAGATCGTTCTCGCGGTATCTTTTTCACGCAGGACTGGGTATCCATGCCAGGTGTTATACCGGTGGCTTCAGGGGGTATTCATGTTTGGCATATGCCAGCTCTGACCGAAATCTTTGGAGACGATTCCGTATTACAATTTGGTGGAGGAACTTTAGGACATCCTTGGGGGAATGCACCAGGTGCAGCAGCTAATCGGGTGGCTTTAGAAGCCTGTGTACAAGCTCGTAACGAAGGGCGCGATCTTGCTCGTGAAGGTAATGAAATTATCCGAGCAGCTTGCAAATGGAGTCCTGAACTAGCCGCAGCTTGTGAAGTATGGAAAGCGATCACATTCGACTTCAAGCCGGTAGATACCATCGATAAAGAAGCGAAATAGAAAGAGAAAAAATGAGTTACGAAATGCAGTAATTCTTCATTTATTCTTCTAATTGATTGCAATTAAATTTGGCTCGATCTTTTAAAAGATCGAGCCAAATTTAAATATATCTTGATACGATCATGAGACTTGACAAATCGAGATTCTTCTATTCTATATATCTAAAATATATAAAGGTATAATACAATAAACAAATACAAATCAAAATAGAGTATTATCATACGATAATGAAACCAAATACGCAGTATTTGCAGAAAAGAGTCTTCATTTATTGGGAAAGAATTAATATACTTCTAATAATGTCGAATCGGGACCCACTAAGACAGAAATAAAGCATTGGGTCGAGCTCTTCTTTGGTGTTAAGGTAGTAACTTTGAATAGCCATCGACTACCCGGAAAGGGTAGAATTACCCTTCAACCGGATATTCTATTCCACTTCTACTTTTTAAATTAAAGGGTATTCTGAAAGAGGTATTTCTTTCATTTTCACAATTGCTTTCTTTTGAATCCAATTTCAAGTTCGATTAGAAAGATAGAAAGGCCATGAGAATGGAAAAAGAAAAATCAAATTATCCATTACATTCATTTTTTTAGAGATATAGAATACTTTTATAGAATACTTTAGTTAGTATTATTTATCTAAAATAAATCTTTATTTTGCAAACTCAAAAATACAATAGTCAATATTCCTTATAATAGATATACTTAATTATATCATAAGAATCTTAAGATATATTTTGAATAGATAGAAATAGTAAATTGGAATTGAGACACCTATTCTATGACAGATTTAAACTTACCCTCTATTTTCGTGCCTTTAGTAGGCTTAGTATTTCCGGCAATTGCAATGGCTTCTTTATTTCTTTATGTGCAGAAAAATAAGATTGTCTAGAACCGACGGGGCCAAATTTGCTCAATGTATTTCCAGGATCATAATACAAATATTTTTTAGTGTAAGTAATATATTAATATGATAGGGTATGTAGCTCTTTCTACACACAAATGAAAAAAAAAAGCGTCTATGGATGCAGATATAGGCTACGAGCATAAATGCATACATATGCGTAGCCGAGTATAGCGAGTTTTTTTAAGTGGATCCAGGAATCTTTTTGAATAGAAAGTCAATGTATCTAACCAATTATTTCACAGGAGTACTAGCTGCTGAAGGCGATTTCAGAATCAAAAAAAGTAAAGTCAAAATCATTTAGCTTATTCTCTCAATTTCAATTAACCGCTGCTGGATTTAGTATATCTAATATGAATTGGCGATCAGAACACATATGGATAGAACTTCTAAAAGGTTCTCGAAAAAGAGGTAATTTTTTCTGGGCCTGTATTCTTTTTCTAGGTTCATTAGGATTCTTAGCGGTTGGGGCTTCCAGTTATCTTGGTAAGAATATGATATCCGTACTTCCATCTCAACAAATTCTTTTTTTTCCACAGGGGGTCGTGATGTCTTTCTACGGAATCGCGGGCCTATTCATTAGCTCCTATTTGTGGTGCACTATTTTGTGGAATGTAGGCAGTGGTTATGACCGATTTGATAGAAAAGAGGGAATAGTGTGCATTTTTCGTTGGGGATTCCCTGGAATAAAACGTCGCATCTTCCTTCGATTCCTTGTGCGGGATATCCAATCAATTAGAATTCAGGTTAAAGAGGGTCTTTATCCTCGTCGTATCCTTTATATGGAAATACGTGGCCAGGGGGTCATTCCCTTGACTCGTACTGATGAGAAGTTTTTTACTCCACGAGAAATTGAACAAAAAGCTGCCGAATTGGCCTATTTCTTGCGCGTACCAATTGAAGTATTTTGAGTACCAATTGCAATTTTTTTAATTTAAATTTTAAGGGTATTTTGAGTATTTATTTAAAGGAAGGAACAACCGAGGATAAGAGAAAATTGCTTCTAATTTGTTTTGTCCAAGTGAGATATATGGTCTAATATTCTTCCCTTTTCATATGAAAAGGGCTTTTTTTATTCTATTTCTCTATTCCACTCCATTTAGATCTAAGAAAGAACCCAATACAATGAAATTCCACTAGTATACAAAAAGAGAAATAGATACAAACACAAGGTCTCAAACCTTGTTATAGAATTTTTGCTTCAAAAAAAAAAAAAGAAATATCATATTCATATAGAATAAGCGAATGAAACGGATTCATTAACAACTCAATTTAAAGATCAAAAATGAACTCAATTTACAGATCAAAAATGAAAAAAAAGAAAGCATTGCTTTCTTTCCTATATCTTGTATTTATCCTACTTTTGCCCTGGGGGGTCTCTTTCTCTTTTAACAAATGCCTGGAACTTTGGATTAAGAATTGGTGGAATACCAGGCAACCTGAAACTCTCTTAACGGATATTCAAGAGAAAAGGATTCTAGAAGGATTCATAGAATTAGAAGAGCTTTTTCTCTTGGACGAAATGATAAAAGAGAAACCGAAGACACATGTACAAAAACCTCCTATAGGAATACACAAGGAAATAATACAATTGGCCAAAATAGATAATGAGGACCATCTCCATATCGTTTTGCATTTCTCAACAAATATAATCTGTTTGGCTATTCTAAGTGGTTCTTTTTTTATGGGTAAAGAGGAACTTGTCATTTTGAATTCTTGGGTTAAGGAATTCTTTTATAACTTAAATGACTCAATAAAAGCTTTTTTTATTATTTTAGTTACGGAATTTTTTCTTGGATATCACTCCACCAGCGGTTGGGAACTAGTAATTCGTTGGGTCTACAACGATCTTGGATGGGCTCCTAACGAGCTAATTTTCACTATTTTTATTTGTGGTTTTCCTGTGATTCTAAGCACGTGTTGGAAATTTTGGGTCTTTTTTTGTTTAAACCGTCTATCTCCTTCGCTTGTAGTCATTTATCATTCAATTAGTGAAGCATAATTGGCTTTTCTAATATTAATAAAATTAGCATTTTTCTTCCTTTAGAAAGAAAGCCCTTTTTCTTTTTAGCAAAATTCTTTCTATTTCTACTTCTACCTGCTCAAGGTATTCATCATTCCAGTACAACTGTTGCAGTAGAATGACAACAGACTCGTGTATAGGGAACTAGATTAACTTAGCTACCTATCTAATTTATTGTAGAAATTCCGGGATCCGCGATTGGACATGGAAAATAGAAATACTTTTTCTTGGTTAAAGGAACAGATGATTCGATCGATTTCTGTATCGATTATGATATACGTAATAACTCGGACATCTATTTCAAATGCATATCCCATTTTTGCGCAGCAGGGTTATGAAAACCCGCGGGAAGCAACTGGACGAATTGTATGTGCCAACTGCCATTTAGCTAATAAGCCCGTGGATATTGAAGTTCCCCAAGCTGTGCTTCCCGATACTGTATTTGAAGCAGTT